GTTTATGTAGCTTAAAACTAAAGCATAACACTGAAGATGTTAAAATGGGCCCTATAAAGCCCCACAAACACAAAGGCTTGGTCCTAACTTTATTGTCAACTTTAGCTAAAATTACACATGCAAGTATCCGCACCCCTGTGAGAATGTCCTTAAACATCTTATGAAATAAAGGAACTGGTATCAGGCACACAATTGTAGCCCAAAACACCTTGCTTAGCCACACCCCCAAGGGAATTCAGCAGTGATAAATATTAAGCAATGAGTATAAACTTGACTTAGTTAAAGCTAACAGGGCCGGTAAAACTCGTGCCAGCCACCGCGGTTATACGAGAGGCTCAAGCTGACAGGATCCGGCGTAAAGAGTGGTTAGGTAGTTTTAACTAAAGTAGAACACCCTTCAAGCTGTTATACGCATTCAAGGGTATGAAAATCTATTGCGAAGGCAACTTTAATATACTGACTCCACGAAAGCTGTGACACAAACTGGGATTAGATACCCCACTATGCATAGCTGTAAACATAGATGTATTACTTACCACTACATCCGCCTGGGGACTACAAGCACCAGCTTGAAACCCAAAGGACTTGGCGGTGCTTTAGACCCCCCTAGAGGAGCCTGTTCTGTAACTGATAACCCCCGTTAAACCTCACCCCTTCTTGCTCTATCCGCCTATATACCGCCGTCGTCAGCTTACCCTATGAAGGTCTTATAGTAAGCAAAAGTGGTAAAACCCAAAACGTCAGGTCGAGGTGTAGTACATGGAGGGGGAAGAAATGGGCTACATTCACCAAATGGTGAAAACGAATGGTTTAATGAAATATAAACCTGAAGGTGGATTTAGCAGTAAGAAGAAAATAGAGTGTTCTTCTGAAACTGGCTCTTAAGCGCGCACACACCGCCCGTCACTCTCCCCCAGTGTACCCAATATATAACTAAAACACTAGCTTCACATAAGGGGAGACAAGTCGTAACATGGTAAGTGTACCGGAAGGTGTACTTGGAATATCAAAGCATAGCTAAACCAGGAAAGCATCTCCCTTACACCGAGAAGATATCCATGCAAATTGGGTTGCCTTGACACCTTAAATCTAGCCCCACAACCTCAGAACAACACATAATTGTTAATAAACCCTTATGCACTAAATCTATAAAATAAACCATTCTTAAACCCTAGTATGGGAGACAAAAACGGATAAAGGAGCTACAGAACAAGTACCGCAAGGGAAAGATGAAAAAGAAATGAAAAAATTTTAAAAGTACATAAAAGCAGAGGTTTCACCTCGTACCTTTTGCATCATGTTTTAACAAGTCATACTCAAGCAAAGAGCCCTTAAGTTTGAACACCCGAAACTAAGTGAGCTACTCCAAGTCAGCCAATATCTGGGCAAACCCGTATCTGTGGCAAAAGATTGGGAAGAACTTCGAGTAGAGGTGACAAGCCAACCGAACTTAGTGATAGCTGGTTTCCTGAGAAATGGATATAAGTTCAGCCTGATCACTCCTTAAGCCACCTCCATTTATACTCAGGCCATCTGAGTGATCAGAGTTAATCAAAAGAGGTACAGCTCTTTTGAAAAAGACACAACTTTTTAAGGAGACTAAAGATCATACTAAATAAAGGCCGCAGTACCCCCGTGGGCCTAAAAGCAGCCAACCAAGAAGAAAGCGTTAAAGCTCTAGTACTCATGATCCTAAATATTTTGATAAATTTTCTTAAGTCCCTAATATTATCAGGACATCCCACGTCAATGTGGGAGTGATTATGTTAATATGAGTAATAAGAGGCTTTAAAACCTCTCCACTGCACAAACGTAAGTCGGAACGAACCCACGCCGAAAACTAACGACCCCAAGAAAAGAGGGTACTGTAAAATAAATTAAAACCAAGAAAACCAATCAATTAAAAATCGTTAACCCCACACTGGAGTGCAAACAAGGAAAGACTAAAAGGGGGAGAAGGAACTCGGCAAACACTAGCCTCGCCTGTTTACCAAAAACATCGCCTCTCGCAAACAAACATGAGAGGTCTTGCCTGCCCTGTGACCACGTGTTTAACGGCCGCGGTATTTTGACCGTGCAAAGGTAGCGCAATCACTTGTCTTTTAAATAAAGACCCGTATGAATGGCTTAACGAGGGCTCAACTGTCTCCTTCCCTCAGTCAATGAAATTGATCCCCCCGTGAAGAAGCGGGGATAAAAACATAAGACGAGAAGACCCTATGGAGCTTTAAATTTTAGCTGATATTATAACACACTCCTGATTAAAGGAAACAAAAGTAATTAGTCTGCTAATATTTTCGGTTGGGGCGACCGCGGGGTAAAATCTAACCCCCGTGAAGAATGGGGTAATACCTCAAAACCATGAACGCCAGTTCTAAGTAATAAAAAATTTAACTAATAGATCCGGTATCACCGATCAACGAACCAAGTTACCCTAGGGATAACAGCGCAATCCCCTTAAAGAGTTCATATCGACAAGGGGGTTTACGACCTCGATGTTGGATCAGGACATCCTAATGGTGCAGCCGCTATTGAGGGTTCGTTTGTTCAACGATTAAAGTCCTACGTGATCTGAGTTCAGACCGGAGTAATCCAGGTCAGTTTCTATCTATGATATGTTTTTCTCTAGTACGAAAGGACCGAGAAGAAGAGGCCCCTGCCAAAGGTAAGCCCCCCTGCTACCCAATGAAGACATCTAAATTGGGTGTGAGGCATAACACCAAGCTCAAAACCATAGCTTGTTGGGGTGGCAGAGCTCGGATACTGCAAAAGACCTAAGCCCTTTCAACAGAGGTTCAAATCCTCTCCCCAACTATGACAACTATTTTACTGACATATATTATTAACCCCCTTACTTACATCGTTCCTGTTCTCCTAGCCGTTGCATTCCTCACTTTAATTGAACGAAAAGTACTAGGTTACATACAATTCCGGAAGGGGCCTAATATTGTAGGCCCTTACGGCCTTCTCCAACCAATTGCTGACGGGGTTAAACTTTTTATTAAAGAACCTGTGCGTCCCTCCACCGCCTCTCCCATCTTATTCCTTCTAACCCCTGTCTTAGCTCTCACATTAGCCCTGACTTTATGGGCCCCTATTCCGATGCCCCACCCCGTGACCAACGTCAATCTAAGTATTCTATTTATTCTTGCCTTGTCAAGTCTTGCTGTTTACTCTATCCTCGGCTCAGGATGGGCATCTAATTCAAAATATGCCTTAATTGGCTCGCTCCGAGCTGTCGCACAAACTATCTCCTATGAAGTAAGCCTGGGCCTGATTCTTCTTGCGTGCATTATTTTCACAGGAGACTTCACACTACAAACATTCTCCACCACCCAAGAAGCTATTTGACTCATTGTGCCCGCTTGACCTTTAGCAACGATATGATACATCTCAACCCTTGCAGAAACAAACCGAGCCCCTTTTGATTTGACTGAGGGGGAATCAGAGCTCGTTTCAGGGTTTAATGTTGAATATGCCGGCGGCCCATTCGCATTGTTCTTCTTAGCAGAATATGCTAATATTCTTCTAATAAATACTCTTTCTGCTACTTTGTTTTTAGGGGCTTTATATATCCCCTCATTACCTGCTTTAACCACCACAAATCTTATATTAAAAGCAACACTTTTATCCGTTCTATTTTTATGGGTGCGAGCATCATACCCTCGGTTCCGTTACGATCAACTAATGCACCTAATCTGAAAAAACTTCCTCCCCCTTACTTTAGCACTAGTCATTTGGCATCTCTCACTGCCCCTGTCCATAGCGGGCCTCCCCCCACAATCGTAAGGAGCTGTGCCTGAATATTAAGGACCACTTTGATAGAGTGTATTATGGGGGTTAAAATCCTCCCAACTCCTTAGAAAGAAGGGACTTGAACCCTACTAAAGAGATCAAAACTCTTAGTGCTTCCATTACACCACTTCCTAAAGTAAAGTCAGCTAAATAAGCTTTCGGGCCCATACCCCGAAAATGCAGGTTAAAACCCTTCCTTTACTAATGAACCCCCTCATCTTCTCAATCCTGCTCCTTAGCTTAGGCCTAGGCACAACCGTGACATTTATAAGCTCCCACTGGCTTTTAGCATGAATAGGTCTGGAAATTAATACCCTAGCCATTATCCCTCTCATAGCCCAACACCATCACCCACGATCCATCGAAGCCTCCACTAAATACTTTATTATTCAAGCAGCTGCCGCAGCAATAATTATATTTGCTGGCACAACAAACGCCTGACTTACAGGCCAGTGATCACTCGACCAACTAACTCACCCAGTGCCTTCAACCATTATGACAATAGCACTAGCATTGAAAATTGGGTTAGCCCCACTACACACATGACTTCCTGAAGTATTACAAGGGCTAGATTTAACCACCGGCATAATTCTCTCAACCTGACAAAAACTAGCACCTTTTGCCCTTTTGATGCAAACGAACAATCAAAACACAACTATTATTCTGTCAATAGCACTACTTTCAACTCTTGTTGGGGGCTGAGGGGGTTTAAACCAAACTCAATTACGAAAAATCCTTGCTTACTCATCAATCGCCCATCTTGGTTGGATAGTCTTAGTGATCCAATACTCCACCTCTATGACACTAGTTGCCCTTATGACATACATTGTCATGACACTCTCAGCCTTTAATCTATTCAAAATTAACAAAGCAACTTCAATTAGCATATTAACTAATTCATGATCCAAATCCCCTGTCTTGACTACTCTAACTCCCCTAATCATGTTATCCTTGGCCGGACTCCCTCCTTTAACAGGTTTTATGCCAAAATGAATAATTCTTGCAGAAATAACAAAGCAAGACTTACCATTAATTGCAACTATCGCAGCACTTTCGGCATTATTAAGCCTTTATTTTTACCTTCGCCTATCATATGCTATAGCATTAACTGCATCACCAAATAATACCTCTGGTACCGCACAATGACGTCTGAAAACACAACAAAAAACACTAATCCTCAGCGCATCTACTATTATATCCTTAACGCTGCTACCAATCACCCCTGCGATCTTATCCCTCGCCAGCTAGAGATTTAGGTTAACCAAACCAAAGGCCTTCAAAGCCTTAAATAGAGGTGGAACCCCTTTAATCTCTGCATAAGACTTGCAGGACATTAACCCACATCTTCTGTATGCAAAACAGACACTTTAATTAAGCTAAAGCCTTTCTAGACGGGAAGGCCTCGATCCTACAGTTTCCTAGTTAACAGCTAGACGCCCAAACCAGCGAGCATCCGTCTACTTTCCCCCGCCTTTTCAAGGCGAGTGAAGGCGGGGGAAAGCCCCGGTCGACGACAATCGGCAATTCAAGATTTGCAATCTTACGTGTTTTACACCTCGGGACTTGGTATGAAGAGGGCTCAAACCTCTGTACATGGGACTACAATCCACCGCCTACTCGGCCATCCTACCTGTGGCAATTACACGATGATTTTTCTCTACCAATCACAAAGACATTGGCACCCTTTATCTGGTATTTGGTGCCTGGGCCGGGATGGTGGGCACTGCACTTAGTCTCTTAATCCGGGCGGAACTTAGCCAACCAGGAGCTTTACTTGGGGATGACCAGATTTATAATGTCATCGTCACAGCTCATGCTTTTGTAATAATTTTCTTTATGGTTATACCTATTATAATTGGAGGCTTCGGGAATTGACTTATTCCTTTGATAATCGGGGCTCCCGACATAGCTTTCCCGCGAATAAATAACATGAGCTTTTGACTGCTCCCCCCATCGTTTCTCCTTCTTCTTGCATCCTCCGGAGTAGAAGCAGGTGCAGGAACAGGGTGAACTGTTTACCCCCCTTTAGCGGGCAATCTTGCTCATGCGGGAGCCTCTGTGGATCTAACAATCTTCTCTCTCCACTTGGCAGGAGTCTCATCTATTTTAGGCGCTATTAATTTTATCACTACAATTATTAATATAAAGCCCCCGTCCATTTCACAGTACCAAACACCCTTGTTCGTGTGAGCTGTACTAATTACTGCTGTCCTCTTGCTCTTATCACTCCCTGTACTAGCAGCGGGTATCACAATACTTCTCACTGATCGTAATCTAAATACAACTTTTTTCGACCCCGCAGGAGGGGGTGACCCAATCCTTTATCAGCACTTATTCTGATTCTTTGGCCACCCCGAAGTATATATTCTGATCCTCCCAGGATTTGGTATAATCTCCCACATTGTAGCCTACTACTCAGGCAAAAAAGAGCCTTTTGGCTACATGGGTATAGTATGAGCTATAATAGCTATTGGACTACTGGGCTTTATTGTCTGAGCCCATCATATGTTTACGGTAGGGATAGATGTAGACACCCGAGCGTATTTCACTTCCGCCACCATAATTATTGCTATCCCCACAGGTGTTAAAGTCTTCAGCTGGTTAGCAACACTTCATGGAGGGGCTATTAAATGAGAAACCCCTTTATTATGAGCCCTAGGGTTTATTTTCCTATTCACTGTGGGGGGGCTCACAGGAATCGTCTTAGCAAACTCTTCTTTAGACATTGTACTTCATGATACTTATTATGTAGTAGCTCATTTCCATTATGTATTATCGATGGGGGCTGTTTTTGCAATTATAGCAGGTTTCGTGCACTGATTCCCGTTATTCACGGGCTACACTATGCATAACACATGAACTAAAATCCACTTCGGGGTGATATTTGCAGGTGTAAATTTAACATTTTTCCCACAACATTTCCTAGGCCTAGCTGGCATGCCTCGCCGGTACTCAGACTACCCGGACGCCTACACCTTATGAAATACCGTATCATCCATTGGTTCACTAATCTCATTAATCGCCGTAATCATATTCTTATTTATTATTTGAGAAGCATTTGCTACCAAACGAGAAGTTATGTCAGTTGAATTAGCCTCAACGAACGTTGAGTGACTTCATGGCTGCCCCCCGCCCTATCACACATTTGAAGAACCCGCATTTGTTCAAGTGCAGCATAATTAACGAGAAAGGAGGGAATTGAACCCCCATCAAATGGTTTCAAGCCATTAGCATAACCGATCTGCCACTTTCTTAATAAGATGTTAGTAAAGTATTACTCTGCTTTGTCAAAGCAAAATCGCGAGTTAAACCCTCGCACATCTTAAATATGGCTCACCCCTCACAATTAGGATTTCAAGACGCAGCATCACCTGTAATAGAGGAACTACTTCATTTCCATGACCACGCACTGATAATCGTATTTCTTATTAGCACTTTGGTGCTGTACATTATTGTAGCCATGGTCACCACAAAACTAACAAACAAATTTCTTCTCGACTCTCAAGAAATTGAAATTGTTTGAACCATCTTGCCTGCTGTTATTCTTATTTTGATTGCATTACCCTCACTACGAATTCTCTACCTGATAGACGAAGTAAATGACCCCCATCTAACCATTAAAGCAGTAGGCCACCAATGATACTGAAGCTACGAATACACCGATTATGAAGATCTTGGCTTCGATTCTTATATGCTCCCAACTCAAGACTTAATACCTGGTCAATTTCGGCTATTAGAAGCTGACCATCGAATAGTAATCCCTGTTGAATCCCCTATTCGAGTCCTCGTCTCAGCAGAAGATGTCCTTCACTCTTGAGCTGTGCCCTCTTTAGGAGTAAAGATAGACGCTGTACCAGGCCGCCTAAACCAAACAGCTTTTATTACATCACGACCAGGTGTTTTTTATGGTCAATGTTCAGAAATTTGCGGCGCCAACCACAGCTTTATACCCATTGTTGTAGAAGCAGTACCCCTAGAACACTTTGAAAACTGATCATCCTTAATACTCGAAGATGCCTCGCTAAGAAGCTACAAAGGATTTAGCGTTAGCCTTTTAAGCTAAAGACTGGTGGCTCCTAACCACCCTTAGCGGCATGCCACAATTAAACCCCGCCCCTTGACTCGCAATTTTCGTTTTTACATGATTAATTTTCACTATCATCATCCCGCCTAAAGTATTATCACACAAATACCCTAATGAACCCAGCCCCCTGAGCACCAAAGCCCTTAAAACGACCCCTTGAAACTGACAATGATAGCAAGCTTCTTCGATCAATTCATAAGTCCCACACTTTTAGGCATTCCTTTAATAGCTTTAGCACTCATGCTCCCATGAATATTATTCCCAACCTCTTCATCCCGTTGACTAAACAACCGACTGTTATCATTACAAAACTGGTCCCTTAACCGATTTGCTTACCAACTTCTGCTCCCTGTTAATTCAGGCGGCCACAAATGAGCACTAATATTCAGTTCACTTATAATTTTATTAATCACCTTAAACATGCTAGGCTTATTACCTTACACTTTTACACCCACCACGCAACTCTCCCTGAGTCTGGGTTTAGCCGTCCCCCTTTGACTCGCAACTGTTATTGTAGGGATACGAAATCAGCCAACCCACTCCCTAGGCCACCTACTTCCAGAAGGAACCCCTACATTACTAATCCCAGTATTGATTATTATTGAAACCATTAGCCTATTCATCCGCCCTCTTGCCCTAGGAGTCCGACTTACAGCAAATTTAACAGCGGGCCATTTATTAATTCAACTTATCGCTACAGCAGTATTCGTTTTAATATCAATTATGCCAACAGTGGCACTAGTAACAGCCGCTCTTCTACTCCTCTTGACACTGTTAGAAGTAGCAGTCGCAATAATCCAAGCATATGTATTTGTTCTACTACTAAGTCTGTACCTACAAGAAAACGTTTAATGGCACATCAAGCACATGCATATCACATAGTAGACCCAAGCCCCTGACCCCTGACAGGCGCAATCGGCGCCCTCTTACTAACATCTGGCCTAGCCATCTGATTCCACTTTAACTCAACCATTCTAATAACTCTGGGTGTATTTATTCTGCTTCTGACGATACTCCAATGATGGCGAGATATTATTCGCGAGGGAACCTTTCAAGGCCACCACACACCCCCTGTACAAAAGGGTTTACGATACGGAATAATTTTATTTATTACTTCTGAAGTATTCTTTTTCTTAGGGTTTTTCTGGGCTTTCTACCACTCTAGTTTAGCCCCAACACCAGAACTGGGGGGTTGCTGACCACCCTCAGGAATTACCACACTCGACCCCTTCGAAGTGCCCCTGCTTAATACAGCAGTTCTTCTGGCCTCCGGAGTCACAGTAACCTGATCACATCACAGCATTATAGAAGGGGAACGAAAGCAGGCTATCCAATCACTAGCTTTAACCATTCTTCTCGGCTTTTATTTCACATTCCTCCAGGCCATGGAATACTACGAAGCCCCTTTCACAATTGCAGACGGTGTATATGGCTCAACCTTTTTTGTGGCGACAGGTTTTCACGGACTTCATGTCATCATCGGTTCAACATTTCTAGCAGTTTGCCTAATTCGACAAATTCAATATCATTTCACATCTGACCACCACTTTGGATTTGAAGCCGCCGCCTGATACTGACACTTCGTGGACGTAGTATGACTATTCCTGTATGTCTCGATCTATTGATGAGGATCTTAATCTTTTTAGTATAAAAGTATGAGTGACTTCCAATCACACGGCCTTGGTTGAAGCCCAAGAAAAGATAATGAACCTGCTCACCACAATCATAATTATTACTATTGGACTATCAATAGTCCTTGCCCTGGTATCGTTTTGACTGCCCCAAATAAACCCGGGCACAGATAAGTTATCCCCTTATGAATGCGGTTTCGACCCCTTGGGATCAGCGCGACTACCTTTTTCGCTACGATTCTTTTTAGTGGCTATTTTATTTATCTTATTTGATCTAGAAATTGCACTTCTACTCCCACTTCCTTGAGGTACTCAACTCATTTCCCCTACCACCACTTTTATGTGAGCCTCTTTAGTACTCATCTTACTCACCCTGGGCCTAATTTATGAATGAGCCCAAGGAGGTTTAGAATGAGCAGAATAGATGATTAGTTTAACTAAAACATTTGATTTCGGCTTAAAAACACGTGGTTAGAGTCCACGATCATCATATGACCCCTACACACTTTGCTTTCTCAACTGCTTTTACCCTAGGCTTAATAGGCTTGTCTTTCCACCGCACTCACTTATTATCTGCTCTGCTATGTCTAGAGGGTATGATACTCTCATTATATGTGGCCCTATCTTTATGAACCCTTCAACTTGAATCTATTAACTTCTCCCCCTCACCGATGATTCTCTTGACTTTTTCTGCGTGTGAAGCAAGTGTTGGGCTAGCCTTGCTTGTTGCCACATCCCGCACCCATGGAACAGACCATCTGAAAGCTTTGAATATTTTACAATGTTAAAAATCCTTATCCCCACAATAATGCTAATCCCAACAGTTTGACTTTCCCCTAATAAATGGTTGTGAACATCAACTTTAACCCAAAGTTTTACAATTGCACTAATCAGTCTTCATTGGATTAAATGATCATCAGAAACAGGCTGATCAATACTTAATCAATTTATAGCTACAGATCCCTTATCAACTCCATTGCTTATTCTTTCTTGCTGACTCCTACCACTAATAATTTTAGCCAGTCAAAATCATATGTCCATTGAACCTGAGAACCGCCAGCGTATTTATATCTCCTTACTTATTCTCCTACAAACCTTTTTAATTATAGCTTTCAGTGCAACCGAACTTATTATGTTTTATGTAATGTTTGAAGCCACACTAATCCCAACACTTCTGATTATTACTCGCTGAGGAAACCAAAAAGAACGTCTAAATGCAGGAACATATTTCCTATTTTATACACTAGCAGGGTCCCTCCCTTTACTAGTAGCTCTGTTATTATTACAAAACAACACCGGCACCTTATCCATATTAACCGCTCAATACTCAAACCCTTTAAACCTTGTCTCCTACGCTGACAAACTATGGTGGGCCGGCTGTCTATTAGCATTTCTTGTAAAGATACCTTTATATGGCGTACACTTATGGCTCCCTAAAGCCCACGTAGAGGCACCAATCGCGGGTTCAATAGTACTAGCCGCAGTTTTACTTAAACTAGGGGGCTACGGCATCATACGACTGATTATTATATTAGAAGCCCTCAACAACCAAATAAGCTATCCATTTATAATCTTGGCCCTCTGAGGCATCATTATGACCGGTACCATCTGTTTACGACAAACGGATTTAAAATCGCTAATCGCCTACTCATCAGTAAGCCACATGGGGCTAGTGGCTGGGGGCATTCTCACCCAAACACCATGAGGGTTTATAGGAGCTTTAATCCTAATGATTGCCCACGGATTAACCTCATCCATATTATTTTGCTTGGCCAACACAAATTATGAACGGACACATAGCCGAACAATAATCCTAGCCCGAGGATTACAAATAATCCTCCCATTAATAGCAGCTTGATGATTTATAGCTAGCTTAGCAAACCTGGCCCTCCCACCCTTACCTAATTTGATAGGAGAATTAGTAATCATTACATCTCTTTTCAAATGAACCCCTTGAACAATTATTTTAACAGGCCTAGGCACACTAGTTACAGCCGCATACTCCTTATACTTATTCCTTATAACACAACGAGGCCCCTTGACTAACCACCTCATCCACATAGAACCTTCGCATTCCCGAGAACATTTACTAATAGCCCTTCACCTAATCCCTCTCCTGATACTAATTTTAAAGCCAGAACTACTATGCGCCTGACTTTTCTGTAAATATAGTTTAAACAAAACCTTAGATTGTGATTCTAATAACAGGTGTTAAAATCACCTTATCTACCGAGAGAGGCCCGCAGGCAACAGAGATTGCTAATTTTTGCCCCCTTGGTTAAACTCCTAGGCTCACTCGTAACTTCTGAAGGATAATAGCAATCCATTGGTCTTAGGAACCAAGACTCTTGGTGCAAATCCAAGCAGTAGTTATGCACCTCAACTCAATCGTAATGTCATCAAGCCTTTTAACTATTTTTTTGTTGTTAGTATCCCCGATCATCATTTCAATAAACCCCACCCCCTTGCCTCACACTTGGTCGGTAGTGTGAGTAAAAAACTCTGTTAAGATAGCTTTTTTCACCAGTCTTGTGCCCTTATTCTTGTTCCTTAATGAGGGCACAGAAACTATTATCACCACTTGATGCTGAATTAACCTGTATAACTTTGATATCAACATTAGCTTCAAATTTGATCTATATTCCACCATCTTTACCCCCGTGGCATTGTATGTGACCTGATCAATTCTAGAATTTGCTTTTTGGTATATGGACTCAGACCCCTACATTAACCGATTTTTCAAATATCTTCTCACTTTTTTAATTGCTATAATTATTTTAGTTACAGCTAACAACATATTTCAACTATTTATCGGATGAGAAGGAGTTGGGATCATATCATTTTTACTAATTGGATGATGATATGGTCGAGCAGACGCCAATGCAGCAGCCCTCCAAGCAGTATTATATAACCGAATCGGGGATATCGGCCTCATCATAACCATAGCATGAATTGCTATTAACCTTAATTCCTGGGATATGGACCAATTATTTACCGTATCCAAAGAAAAAGATTTCACCTTACCCCTCTTAGGCTTAGTGTTAGCTGCGACAGGGAAGTCTGCACAATTCGGACTTCACCCGTGGCTCCCCTCTGCCATAGAGGGCCCCACTCCGGTGTCTGCCCTACTTCATTCCAGCACAATAGTTGTAGCTGGTATTTTTCTCTTAGTGCGAATGAGCCCTATAATAGAAAATAACCCTTTTATTCTGACTCTTTGCTTATGTGCCGGCGCATTGACCACCTTATTTACCGCCATCTGCGCACTAACACAAAATGATATTAAAAAAATTGTAGCATTTTCAACATCAAGCCAACTAGGTTTAATAATAGTAACAATTGGGCTGAATCAACCCCAACTAACATTCCTTCACATCTGCACACATGCTTTCTTCAAAGCAATGCTATTCTTATGCTCAGGATCAATCATCCACAGTTTAACCGATGAACAAGATATCCGAAAAATAGGGGGAATGCATCATTTAGCACCTTTCACTTCTTCATCTTTAACTTTAGGAAGTTTAGCACTAACTGGGACCCCTTTTTTAGCCGGATTCTTCTCAAAAGATGCTATTATTGAAGCCATGAACACCTCTTACCTCAACGCCTGAGCCCTTGTTTTAACCATCCTCGCCACCTCTTTCACTGCTATTTACAGCCTTCGAGTAGTTTACTTTGTGACTATAGGCCATCCACGGTTCAACTCCTTTTCCCCTATCAACGAGAATAACAAATCAGTTATTAACCCCATTAAACGCCTCGCTTGAGGAAGCATTATTGCGGGCCTACTAATCACAACTAACATGCTCCCTACCAAAACCCCAATTATAACTATACCCATGACCCTTAAACTAGCAGCACTAATAGTCTCAGTACTAGGCCTACTACTAGCGCTAGAATTGGCTAACAACTCATCAAAACAATTAAAATCCGTTCCTGTACAAACCCCTCACATATTTTCCAACATATTAGGTTTTTATCCAGCTGTCTTACATCGCTTCACCCCTAATAACACACTTTTGCTAGGACAAAAAATTGCCTCACAAATGATTGACACAACATGAATAGAAAAAGTTGGCCCCAAAGCAATTGTAAAACTTAACAAACCTATAGTTACCAACACAAGCAATGCACAAAGCGGGGCCATTAAAACTTTCCTTATATTATTTATCCTCACACTTATACTTGCCTTATCCTTAACCCACTAATGCACGCGTAAAGTTCCTCAATTAAAAGTACGAGTTAACTCTAAAACAACAAATAGTGTTAATAAAAGGGAACAAGCGGCCACAACTAACATCACTCCGCCAGATGCATATATTGTTACCACTCCTGACGTATCGCCCCGAAACAACGTTAGACCAGACAACTCATCTACCGGCACCCAAGAGTATTGAAACCAACCTTCATAGAAGAATATGAGGGTAACCCCAACAAGAAGAAAGTAAAACCCGCCATAAAACATGACCCATAAACTTCCCCAACTCTCAGGATAAGGCTCAGCAGCCAAATCCGCAGAATAGGCAAACACTACTAACATGCCACCTAAGTAAATCAAAAACAACACTAATGACAAAAACGATCCCCCGTAACTTAAGATAACACCACAACTCATGCCAGCCATTATGACTAACCCTAAAGCAGCAAAATACGGAGAAGGGTTTGAAGCCACCCCAATAAGACCAAAAATTAACCCTATTAACAAAAAAGACATCAAATAAGTCATGGTTTCTACCAGGATTCTAACCAGGATCAACGACTTGAAAAACCATCGTTATAATTTAACTACAGAAACCCATAATGGCCAACCTACGCAAAACCCACCCTCTCTTAAAAATTGCTAATAATGCTCTTGTAGACCTCCCTGCCCCGTCGAACATCTCCGTTTGATGAAACTTCGGGTCACTCCTAGGCCTATGCCTGGGAGCTCAAATCCTCACGGGTTTATTTCTGGCAATACACTATACCTCTGACATCACAACAGCTTTTTCCTCCGTAAACCACATTTGCCGAGATGTTAACTACGGGTGATTAATCCGCAATATGCACGCCAACGGAGCATCTTTCTTTTTCATCTGTATCTATATGCACATTGCCCGGGGCCTATATTATGGGTCATACCTTTATAAAGAAACCTGAAACATCGGTGTCGTCCTACTACTTCTTGTGATAGCAACTGCCTTTGTTGGTTATGTATTACCCTGAGGACAAATATCATTTTGAGGCGCGACGGTAATCACAAATCTTATATCAGCCGTACCCTATATCGGCAATGATCTAGTACAATGAATTTGAGGCGGATTTTCTGTTGATAATGCTACCCTGACACGCTTCTTCGCCTTCCACTTCTTACTTCCATTTATCGTGGCAGCCGCAACACTTATTCACCTTTTATTCCTCCACGAAACAGGCTCTAACAACCCGGTGGGGCTGAGCTCAGACGCTGATAAAATCTCTTTCCACCCTTACTTCTCATACAAAGACCTAATGGGCTTTGCAGCTCTTTTAATTGCCCTGATTACACTAGCTTTATTTTCACCGAACCTGCTCGGAGACCCTGACAATTTTACCCCCGCTAACCCATTAGTCACCCCTCCCCATATTAAGCCAGAGTGGTACTTTTTGTTTGCTTATGCAATCCTGCGCTCCATCCCTAACAAGCTAGGGGGCGTATTGGCCCTGCTTTTTTCTATTTTAGTCTTAATATTAGTCCCCCTTTTGCACACATCCAAACAACGAGGACTAAGCTTTCGCCCGATAGGACAATTAATGTTTTGAGCACTGGTCGCTGATATGGCTATTTTAACATGAATCGGTGGGATACCTGTCGAAGCCCCCTACATCATCATCGGACAATTGGCTTCTGTTATCTACTTTATAATTTTTCTTGTACTGATTCCAACATCAGGATGAACAGAGAACAAGATACTTAAATGAACATGCATTAGTAGCTCAGCATTAGAGCGCCGGTCTTGTAAACCGGAGGCCGGAGGCTAACCCCTCCCTTCTGCTGAAGAAAAAAAAGGGGGGGGGGGGACAACCCTTAAGGGGTCGGGTCAGGAGGCAGTAAATCAGCCCCACTCAGAGAGGAGAGGTTCAAACTCCCGCCGCCGGCTCCCAAAGCCCGCGCTCTACATTAAACTACCCTCTGAATGCATATATGGGTAATATATATATATATATATAGTGCATATTATTTAATTCTCGGGTATATACTATGTATTAACACCATATTGTTATTTTAACCATTTATGTACACATTATTTACATATTTGTACATTGGAAACACGATGAACGGACATAAACCATAGTACGGAAGATAAGTTCATAAACCACCAATTGACGAATTACCACTAAGATAATTAAGTGCTACGCATAAATTTAAGGACTCAATACATTAACCCATAGGTCGAGATATACCAGGACTCAACAAATAGACAAATATACTTAATTAATGTAGTAAGAGCCCACCAACCAGTGTATACCTTAATGCTAACTGTCCTTGATGGTCAGGAGCCCTAATTGAAGGGTTGTTACCTAAAAGGTGAATTATTCCTGGCATCTCCTCCTATTTCAGGTCCATTAATTTATTAACCCTCACACTTTCATCGACGCTTACATCCGCTAATGGTGGAACCCATACGACTCGTTACCCACCAAGCCGAGCGTTCACTCCACCGGGGCAGTTGGTTCTCTTTTTTTTTTAGCCTTTCACCTGGCATTTCAGAGTGCACACGGTATTAAAGTGTTAAGGTTGAACATTTTTCTCGCATGAGTAATATAGTGAAGTGTTGAAAAGACATTACTCATGATTAGCATATATCTCTTTCTAGAGCATAAAGTATCATCTTTAGTCCTAATAGTTCTAAGGTTTCCCCCTTTTGGTTTTTACTCGATTAAACCCCCCCACCCCCCTACTGGTACTGAGATGACTAACGATCCTGTAAACCCCCCGGAAACAGGAAAACCTCGAGTAGGATTTGACCCCAAATCATTTTACAAAACGAAGCATTTATATTTTGTATATAGTATTGATCATTTCAAACGCATATACTATATTGATTTCATCATGCTCACTTATAAATGTAGACAAAAAACCAACAAACT